GGCGAATTTGATTCGATGGAGAGATAAACCTGTGGCTCTTTCGATTGTCCAAGCAAGATTGGTTGGATTAGTCCACTTTTCGGTAGGTTATATATTTACTTATGCAGCTTTCTTGATTGCCTCTACATCAGGTAAATTTGGTTAATTTCATTCTTTATTGTATCTCCAAAAATTGAATCTCTTTGTATGAAGAAGGTGCTTCTTCTATTTCTACATCTAGGATCCGACTTATTTCTATCATTGATACTAATAGGAAATGAATCATCATCATAATGGCAAAGAAAAGTAGCATTGCCAGGGAGAAGAAGAGGCAAAAATTGGAAAAAAAATATCATTTGATTCGACGATCTCCAAAAAAAGAAATGAGCAAAGCTCAGTCGTTAAGTGAGAAATGGGAAATTAAGGCAAAGTTCGAAGCACTACCGCGTAATAGTGCACCTACACGTCTTCATCGACGTTGTTTTGCGACTGGAAGATCACGAGGTAATTATCGACACTTTGGATTATCTAGACACGCACTTCGTGAAATGGTTCACCAATGTTTGTTGCCCGGTGCAACAAGATCGAGTTGGTAAGAATAAAAAATTCTCTTCATTTTTTTATTCTTTTTGATGATCTGCGATCATAGGACGGTCCCTTGACCATTCCGTATAAATGGTTTATTCTATTTGTACAGATATGGTGGAGGGGCGGCAGGCAAATTAAATCTCTGTTTTCCATTAATTGTCAATTGTTCTTCTTATGGCATGGCGGAGTGGAGCAACTTGGTAGCTCGCAAGGCTCATAACCTTGAGGTTACGGGTTCAAATCCTGTCTCCGCACCATTTTGGATAAAAATGGAAATTCACTTATATATATATTTGATAATATAAAGAAATATACTATTCAATACAGAAGTAACGGCGGATAGCGGGAATTGAACCCGCGTCTTCTCCTTGGCAAAGAGAAATTATACCATTCAACTATATCCGCATTTTTTTATTCTAATTGATACTTTCTATATCAATTCGATTTGTGCAGAGATGTATTTGATATCTATTAGGAGTGATCAATAAAAAAGTCGAAATCTATAGATATATATCTATCTTATCTTTAATCAATTTCTCTATGTATGTATTAGATAAAGGATACATACATAGAGAAATTGATTTATCCAAAAGATTTGACTTCAATTGAAATTGGGTTAGTGATGAAGTCGGAGGGTTTCCTCGAAGCATCCATGGCTGAGTGGTTAAAGCACCCAACTCATAATTGGCGAAGTCGTGGGTTCAATTCCTACTGGATGCATCCCCATAGAAATATCCCCCACTCGATTTTTGTTACAGAATGAAATTTGTAAATACAGCTACATGATTATCTGAATTATATTGACTATATTCATTCTTTATCTTCTTTTCAAAAAAAAAACGATTGGATCCGTATCAATATCAATGGAATCTCATCATCCATCAATAACAAAGGTGTGGTCGATTCAATCCAATTATGTTAGAATAGTTATAATAACATTTGATCTGTATCAATGGACGATGGACTCCCAAGAAACGGTAGAAGAATGCGACCTATTATGGGACATACAATGCATTACAAACGTATGATCATTATGCTTGAACCGGCTTATTCGATTCCTTAGAATCGGGTTATTCTATTCCACCTCTTAGTTAGAAAGAAAAGAACTTAAACAATTAATAACATGGCGATACATAAAACTTCGAGCCCGAGCACACGCAATGGAGCCTTAAACAGTCAAGTGAAATCCAATTCACGAAATCGTTTGATTTCTGGACAACATCATTGTTGTAAAGGGCGTAATGCCAGAGGAATTATTACCGCAGGGCATAGAGGGGGAGGTCATAAGCGTCTATACCGTAAAATTGATTTTCGACGCAATGAAAAAGACATATATGGTAGAATCATAACTATAGAATATGACCCTAATCGAAATGCACACATTTGTCTCATACACTATGGGGATGGTGAGAAAAGATATATTTTACACCCCAGAGGGGCTATAATTGGAGATACCATTGTTTATGGTACAGAAGTTCCTATAAAAATGGGAAATGCCCTACCTTTGAGTGCGGTTTGAACTATTGATTTACGTAATTGGAAGTAACCAATTAGGTTTATGGCGAAACCTAGAAATCGATCTCTTATCCAATTGGAGTACCTCTACAGGATAGACTTCAACAGAAAACTGAAGAGTAACGGCAGCAAGTGATTGAGTTCAGTAGTTGCTAATATACCATTATTGACCCTAGAGATATAGTAATATGGAGAAGACAAAATTGTTTCAAGCACCGACAGAACACGAAGCGCTCCTCGTTTCAAACAAATAAGGGGAAGACCCGGATTATTCACATTTCATTTGATGGTCAAGGACAAATTGAAAGCGAAGCAGTGGTAATTCTAAGGATTCCCCCGGGAAAAAATAGAAATGTCTCCTACGTTACCCGTACTAGGTGTAAGTAGCAACGTAATTTCATAGAGTCATTCGGTCTGAATGCTACATGAAGAACATAAGCCAGATGAAGGAACGGAACAGAAAGACCTAGGATGTAGAAGATCATAACATGAGTCATTCGGAAGATTTGGATTCGTATAATATATATCCACTCATGTGGTATGGTACTTCGTTATGTCATTTATAATCTACGAAATAAACGATATATAAGATGCAGCTGTATAGATATTAGAATCTACATCCAGAAAGCCGTATGCTTTGGAAGAAGCTTGTACAGTTTGGGAAGGGGTTTTGATAAGAATCTACTTCAACCGATATGCCGTTAGGCACGGCCATACATAACATAGAAATAACACTTGGAAAGGGTGGACAATTAGCTAGAGCAGCGGGTGCTGTAGCGAAACTGATTGCAAAAGAAGGTAAATCAGCAACATTAAAATTACCTTCTGGCGAGGTCCGTTTGATATCCAAAAACTGCTCAGCAACAGTTGGACAAGTAGGGAATGTTGGGGTAAACCAGAAAAGTTTGGGCAGAGCCGGAGCTAAACGTTGGCGAGGCAAGCGTCCTGTAGTAAGAGGGGTCGTTATGAACCCTGTAGACCATCCACATGGGGGTGGTGAAGGGAGGGCCCCAATTGGTAGAAAAAAACCCTCAACTCCTTGGGGTTATCCTGCACTTGGAAGAAGAACTAGAAAAACGAATCAATATAGTGATAATTTGATTCTTCGTCGCCGTAGTAAATAGTCGAGCGTAAGCGTAGATAAAATAGAATTTGTTTCTTCGTCTTTACAAAAGAAAATAGCAATTTACTGGGACATTATAGGATTTTCTTTTTTTAGAGATTCTATATTTTAGAATTGGAAATATAAGAGAACAAAATTAACTTTTTTAGTTATTATAGGAGGAATAATTAACTATGACACGTTCACGAACAAAAAATCCTTTTGTAGCCAATCATTTATTAAGAAAAATAAAGAAGCTTAACACAAAAGGAGAAAAGGAGTTAATAAAAACTTGGTCCAGAACATCTACCATTATACCTACAATGATTGGGCATACCATTGCTATCCATAATGGAAAAGAGCATTTACCTATTTATATAACAGATCGTATGGTAGGCCATAAATTAGGAGAATTTTCACCTACTCGAAAACTTGGGAGGGTATCCAAAAAATGAGAAAAAATATATTTCTCAATTTACCCTTGGACCTATATTTTTTTACCATATATTTAAAAATACAGGTCACAATCATCATTGAAGTGAATTTTCCCATTCATTTTAGGATACTTTTCGCAATCATCATTGATAAAAATGAACATTATGAGGATTCGGATTAATTAATAAATTACTCAATCTGTTGCAGAATAAAAAGAATTGTATTATTCTGCAACAGAAAAAGAAATAAAGATATAGAAAGTTTAATAAAAAAAAATATAATTATGGATAAACAAAAAGATACCGAGTGGTGGTTATGGGCCAAAAAATACATCCGCTTGTTTTCCGACTTGGTGCAACTCAAAGTCATTATTCTATTTGGTTTGCAAAACCAAAAATGTATTCCGAGAATGTAAAAGAAGATAAAATTATACGATATTGTATCAATAATTTTATACAAAAAACGGTACCCGAATCCTGTGAATTCGAGACCGATATCTCTGGCTATGGAATGGGACGAATAAAGATTCAAAAAAGAATCGATCTGATTAAAGTGATAATCTATATGGGACTTCCAGACTCCTTAAAAGAAAAGGTTAAGGATCTAAGAGTCGAACAATTAAAGACTCAAGTGCAAAAAAAAGTAACTTGTGGGAACCGAGAACTCGACCTTGAAATTACAAAACTTCCAAGTCCTTATCTTTATAGAGACGCTAAAATTGTTGCAGAATTTTTAAGCGAACTATTACGGAATCGAATTTCGTTTCGTAAAGCAATGCAAAAAGGTATTGAATTAGCTGAACAGGCAGATACAAAAGGAGTTCAAATAAAAATTGCGGGACGTATGGAAGGAAAAGAAATTGCACGTGTCGAATGGACGAGAGAAGGTAGGGTTCCTCTACAAACCATTCGAGCTCCAATGGATTTTTGTTCCGTTCCACTTGTAACTTTGTTTGGGGTATTCGGAGTCAAAATCTGGATATTTCAAAACTTCTAAACAACGACTAATCAACTTTCCCTTATAACGTTGCATCTTTTTTTAAAACAAAAAATGACAATTTGAAATACTTTACGTTGAAGAAATTACAAAATTTGGAAGATTGAATAAAAAAAAATTAATGAATCATTTTAGAATGAAGGAGTTGCTATGCTTAGTGTGTGACTCGTTGGTTTTTTTTGAGTGTTTCAATTTCTACAAAAATTCGTAGAATTCATTACTATAAAAAACCTACTCATCGCTTCCCATTATCTGGATAGAAAGAACTGCCGAAAATAGAAAATCAAAATAAGGATCTATGTGGTGATATAATTATAGCAACTGAAATAAAAAAATAAAATTATTAGTTGTAAAGCAATAAGAATATACAGATAAATGAAGGGGTGAAAGAAAGCTAGAAAAAGGATATTAATGATATAGAATTCTACTATGTAAAGGTCTATTGGTCATCTCATAAAAAGTAGTGTAATAAAGCATCAATATTCAAAATTCATCCATATATGGATGAATATTAGAATAAACGAATAAAGAGCCACGAATCAAGAAAACTGAGAGGGTTGATTCAACAAAAAAGAATAAAAAAAAACAAAATCTTATTAATCTTATTAAAGCAGCTCCATTGTAGAATTTAGACCTAACCATAAATTGAAAAGCGATGGGAACGACGGAACCTGTGAATACAAAAGATTCCATGAAAATTAGAAATCTTACTGATTCATTAGATGGGATGGCGGAAGAAACTAAAAATTCATGGTTTTTTGAGGAGTTGTGGACGAACCCAACATTACATCTTCAATTTATAATCAGAGAGTCAATATTCGCCCGCGAAAATCCCGCGATTCTATTTCATTTTCTATTTTAGAAAAAAATATGTATATTAGTGTATATTATTTTAATTATTATTCTTTTTTCGGTTCCAGATTTTTCAATCGATTTATTTGCGAGGAGCCGTATGAGGTGAAAATCTCATGTACGGTTCTGTAATAGAGATGGAATTGAGAAATAACCATCAACTATAACCCAAAAAGAACGAGATTCCGCAAACATCATAGAGGGAAATTAAAAGGAAACGCCTCTCGCGGTAATAAAATTTGCTTCGGAAAATATGCTCTTCAGGCACTTGAGCCCGCTTGGATCACATCTAGACAACTAGAAGCGGGTCGACGGGCAATGTCACGAAATGTTCGCCGGGGTGGACAAATATGGGTCTGCATATTTCCAGACAAACCAGTTACAGTAAGACCTACCGAAACGCGTATGGGTTCGGGAAAAGGATCGCCTGAATATTGGGTAGCTGTTGTTAAACCCGGAAAAATACTTTATGAAATGGGAGGGGTCCCAGAAAATATCGCTAGAAAGGCGATTTCAATAGCGGCATCCAAAATGCCTATACGAACTCAATTCATTTTTTCCAAATAATCATTAGAACGAATGTTAGTATGAAAAAAGGAAATTCTCCGTTTCTTTTTTTTTTTGAACACACAATATTTTTTTTATTTCAACTTTTTGACTGAAAGATAAGAAAAAAGGATATGATTCAACCTCAAACCTATTTAAATGTAGCCGATAATAGCGGAGCGCGCGAATTGATGTGTATTAGAATCATAGGAGCTAGTAATCGACGGTATGCTTATATGGGTGACATTATTGTCGCTGTAATCAAAAAAGCAGTGCCAAATTCATCGTTAGAAAGATCTCAAGTCATCAGAGCTGTAATTGTACGTACCTCTAAAGAACTAAAACGTCATAATGGTATAATAATAAAATATGATGATAATGCAGCCGTTCTCATTGATAAACAGGGAAATCCAAAAGGAACTCGAATTTTTTCCGCAATAGCCCGAGAATTGAGACAGTTAAATTTTACTAAAATAATTTCACTCGCACCCGAGGTGCTATAATCTGATATAATACGTTATACTTGATATTTGATGGAGTATCCCCATGAATCGGTAGTAGGATTTATATATATATTATATAAATATAAAGGGGATCTATACATAAATATCCATGAACAGGATCTATGGTCCATATACACACATAGACCTAAGGATACATACATCAAGGGTTATTGGAGATTCCATGTACTAATTCATGATTTAACATGTACAGAATAAAAGCCTTTCATTTGCTTATTTTCGAGAAAAATATTAAAATAAAAATGAAATATATACTCTCTTCAACCGGGTTATTCTACCTCTTATAAATAAAAAAAAAAAACAGCTTCGTTATCTTAGAAAGAAAACCCTATTATCTTCCACCTAATAGCATAAAAAAACATAATTACAGGAGGCTATCATGAACAAAGATATGATCGGAAATATGTTCACATTGTTACGCAATGCGGACATGAATAGAAAAAGAATTATTCCAATACCGTTCACTAAGATGAACGAAAACATTGTTCAAATTCTTTTACGACAGGGTTTTCTTGAAAACGTCAGAAAACATCGAGAAAGCAACAAAAAGTTTTTAGTTTTAACTCTAAAGTATAGAAGAAATAATAAAGGATCATATCCTTTTAAAAGTTGTTTAAATTTTAAACAGATTAGTACGCCCGGTCTACGAATATATTCTAACTATCCCAAAATCCCAAAAGTTTTGGGAGGAATAGGGATTGTAATTCTTTCTACTTCTAGGGGTATAATCACCGATCGACAGGCTCGATTAGAAAAAATAGGAGGTGAGATAATATGCTTAATATGGTAAAATTACTTCTTCCGATTACGAAACACACAGACGATTTTATGAAAGTCATGAAAAAAGAATTTCAGGACGACGACTCCAAATTTATAGTTAGAGACCCAGTAGAACCCTCCGCAGAATTCTATTTTATCCGAATGTATTCGCAATATAATCGAAGAGAAACACGATTTTTATTGTATCGCTTTTATTTAGAAGCCCATATGAATATTTTGTTTGGTGCGCTTCTGGATCCCAATTGGGGCCCTTTGGATGTTGTTATTTTGGCTGGTCCTAGTGACGATGACGATCATGGTGGGTACTTCGCTTAATTTTATTGAATCTATCAATTTACCTAAAGCAACCTGCAACGTTGCAGGTTGCTTTAGGTAAATTGAATTTCAAGAGAAAAAAAAAACACCCAAGGATATTTCTCTATGATTACCTTACATTTGGTAACCTTCTATATTCCGATTTCGGAACACGCAGACGATTTTCTAGCAGAAATAGACAAAGACCTTAAGTATGAGGGCTTATTTATAAAGGTGAGCTCAGCAGCCACCTCAGATTCATATTTTGTTGTAGGATATATGCAATATGATCGAGAATTTGTACACAGTTTATTGTATCAACATTATTCTCGAAATGCCGGTCGGCAGATTTTGATTTTGGAAGAGATTGATGAAGATTTTGGCCCTATTGATTGATAGGGTTTCTATTCTTGGGGACGTCGATGACGACGACCACCCGACTCTTTTATAACTTGAAAATATTTTTTAGGAGGAACAATTTTAAGTTCAAAATGTAAGGAAACCCCATTTTCTTACAATATATAAATTTGGTATTCAATTGAATTTCTAAGGAGTTAAAAATATGAAAGTAGCGGCCTCTGTTCGTAAAATTTGTGCAAAATGTCGATTGATCCGTAGGCGAGGTCGACTTATAGTAATTTGTTCGAATCCAAAACATAAACAACGACAAGGATAATATTAAATTAATATAAAATATTAAATTAATATAAATTAAGGGCTTTCCATTAATAAGATTTTGAATTCTATTCAAAATCTTATTAATGGAAAGCCCTTTTCTTAAATACTAAATCATACAAATCGAAAAATTTAGATTCTATATTCGAATCTAGTCTATAGTTATAAGTATTCGAATAAATAGAATTGCTTATTGCTTAATATTTGAAAAAAGGGTATTCTATATTAATCGAATTATAGAATACAATAGAATAACTAGTTAGAAAATAGTAAAGAATCCTTTTTGACAGGAAATGGATATATCCATATATTTCGGACTTATCTTTTTTTTTAAATAAAAAAAAAATGGCAAAATCTATACCAAAACTTGGTTCACGGAAAACTGGACGTATTGGTTCGCGTAAGCATCCGCGTAAAATACCAAAGGGGGTTATTTATATTCAAGCTAGTTTCAATAATACCATTGTGACTGTTACAGATGTAGGAGGTCGGGTGATTTCTTGGTCCTCCGCCGGTTCATGTGGATTCAAGGGTACACGAAGGGGGACACCATTTGCCGCTACAACCGCAACGGGAAATGCTCTTCGAACAGTAGTCGATCAAGGCATGCAACGAGCAGACGTCAGCATAAAGGGTCCCGGTCGAGGAAGAGATGCGGCATTAAGAGTTATTGTTCGAAGTGGGATACTATTAAACGTTATACGGGATGTAACCCCTATACCATATAATGGATGTAGGGCTCCTAAAAAAAGACGTGTGTAAAACTAACAATAAATATGAAAGAAAAAGATTTCAAGAGAAATAAACAATTAAATCAAGAGTTTCATAAAAATAGATTACTATGATTCGAGAAAAACTAAAAGTATCTACTAAGACACTACAGTGGAAGTGTGTTGAATCAAGGGTAGACAGTAAGCGTCTTTATTATGGACGCTTTATTCTGTCTCCACTTCTGAAAGGTCAAGCAGATACAATAGGCATTGCAATGCGAAGAATTTTGCTCGGAGAAATAGACGGAACATGTATCACACGTGCAAAATCTGAGAAAATACCACATGAATATTCTACCGTAGTAGGTATTCAAGAATCAATACATGAAATTTTAATGAATTTGAAAGAAATTGTATTGAGAAGTAATCTGTATGGAACTCGGGAGGCGTCTATTTCTTTCAAAGGTCCTGGATATGTAACTGCTCAAGACATCATTTTACCACCTTCGGTGGAAGTCATTGATAAGACACAACATATAGCTAACCTAACGGAACCTATTAATTTGTGTATTGAATTACAAATTGAGAGAAAGCGGGGATATCGTATAAAAACACTAAACAACATTCAAGATGGAAGTTATACTATAGATGCTGTATTCATGCCTGTTAGAAATGCAAATTATAGTATTCATTCTTATGTGAATGGAAATGAAAAACAAGACATACTATTTCTCGAAATATGGACAAATGGAAGTTTCACTCCTAAGGAAGCACTTTATGAAGCCTCCCGGAATTTGATTGATTTATTTATTCCTTTTTTACATGCAGAAGAAGAAAACTTCAATTTGGAAAACAATCAACACAAAATGACTTGGCCCCTTTTTACTTTTCATGATCATGATAGATTCGTTAAGGATAAACTAACGAACACTCAAAAAGAAATTACATTGAAATCCATTTTTATTGACCAATTAGAATTGCCTCCCCGGATCTATAATTGTCTTAAA